TCTTTATTTAAAATTTTATGCTGGGTTTGATAAGAACAATGGAGAAGTAAGAATACTTTGGTTTGGTAATTCATAATAGTGATTGGACATTTCATAAAAATAATTGGACATCTAATTCTAGAATATTCCTGTCAACAAACAACAATTTTAATAATTAAACATGAAAAAAACTACTCTCTCATTACAGGAGAGGGTAGACTAGTTCTAATAACTACAATTATTAGTTACTATTTATACTTATAGTAACTAATAATAATGAATTAATATATTAGTTACTATTTATACTTATAGTAACTAATAATAATGAATTAATAATTAATAATGTTTCATTTTTTAATAAACTTTCTAACTATAACTCGTAATAATAAAAAGTCATTATAATGGTGGTTACCATTTGCTTTTTACAAATAAAAAGAATATCTCTATTCTACACCGAAAACGAAGACTAAAACTTTAGTTTAGTGAAAAAAGCCCCTTATCGGATTTGAACCGATGACTTACGCCTTACCATGGCGTTACTCTACCACTGAGTTAAAAGGGCCCTTTGTATTCAATTCATGAATTATATCCATTTTCATTATGAGTCTACTACACTGCATACTGCAAACAAATATAAATAATATATGTATATATCATGTACATATCATATACATAGGGGTTTCATTTATATTTATAAAGTAAAGGATCAATTCGATTTACCCTCAAAAAGTGAAGCGGGTCAATTTTATTTTAATAATGCAATGAATTGTTTCAAGACCGACCCCGCCTGTTTCCTTTTACTGACCAATCAAAACGAGATTTACTCGATTGATACATGTACCAATCTGACACTGACATAGATTCAATAGATTTTATTGAATTATGTGATGAAGGTATTCGTACCCTGAACCGAATTTTTATAAAAAAGTAAAAAAGAGAATTTCTATCGTTTTTGAATTTTCTGACTTAATGTGAGATAGTGATTATGCATGGCCTATTTTATCTGAACAATGAAGGAAGCAACGAGTTTTAAGTTAAAATTAATGAGTGAAGAAGAAAAGAAATTAAGTGAGTTTTTACACCCTTTTCTGTTATGCTGGACCAATCACTGCCTGAACGGACAGAATCCTATACCTCCTTTCGCTATATTCGCTATACTATATATAGTATTTTATATAAATACAAATTAAATAAAGCAAAAAAATAAATAAATAAATGAAAATTGGACGGTTCATTTATTCCCATCCAATAAAAAATTCTATGGAATCATAACACAAAAGTAGAAAAGAGTGTTCGGATTTAGTCATATCATTAGATTATATTGACAATTCCAAAAAACTATACATACTATCATCATAGTATGATGACAGTCGGGCGGATATGCCCCTATCGTCTAGTGGTTCAGGACATCTCTCTTTCAAGGAGGCAGCGGGGATTCGACTTCCCCTGGGGGTACTACGAAAGGAAGTTGATTATGGATTATCCATAAGCCTAAAATGAATTCTTCCTGGGTCGATGCCCGAGCGGTTAATGGGGACGGACTGTAAATTCGTTGGCGATATGTCTACGCTGGTTCAAATCCAGCTCGGCCCAAAAATTCGCCGCTCCATAAATATGATATAACCAATGATATAAGAAATTTGTCCTCCATAAAAATGGAATCCTTCTCTTTTACGGATCAAGCATTTTTTCTTATGTATCCATGTTTTTCTGATTCATTCTGATCTTTCTAAGACTCTAGATTGGTAATACATAATCAAAGATTATGAAAAGAAAAATAGTTTTTTCTCGTTGAAAGGTTGATTATCCATTTTTGGCACTAAAAAAACATGGGTTACTAGTAATCTGTGTTACTTTGACTATAGTCCATATCTCTGTGTTACTTTCAGTATAGTCCATATCTATGTGTATATAATATCAGTTAGTATATCATTCATGTCTCTCTTACAACACGACGAAGAAAATAAAATGGTTTTTTAAAACCATTAAGAATAAAACCATTAAGAATATGTATACCATACACCTCGCTGGGATTGTAGTTCAATTGGTCAGAGCACCGCCCTGTCAAGGCGGAAGCTGCGGGTTCGAGTCCCGTCAGTCCCGAACTAGGATCTAGGATCCGATCCGTTAAATAAATTTATCCATTTATTTAACGTGAAAAAAGAAAGAGGGAGCAAGAGCTAATACCCAGCGGGATCCCTATTTCTTTTGTTTTTATTTCGTATTTATCATCAGACAAATACGGGAATTTCCATTTCTTTCATTAGTGCCGATTGATAAGAGAGAGACATAACATAATAGTTAGATTTGTACAATCGGTAGTATTCTTATATTTACTTTACTATTTGAATTTAAGAGATACTTGTCCACTTTTGTTTTTCAATATTCTTGATGAATAAAATAGAAAAGAGTACCCTTTTTAACGGAGTACATATGCAAATTGTATTCGTTTATCGTACGAGGCACAACGAACTTAACATAAGTGCCTCGACAGAGTACTTGTCAGGATAAATGAAAACCCCTTTGAGCTCCAACTTTTTTTTTGGGGGGGTATCCTCAATGACTAATTGGAAACAATCCATCTCATTTTCATTCAAATAAACTAAATTGCACACTCAATTTTTTATGTATGCCTTCCAGTTCCAGTCCCAATTGAAGGAAGAAATACTAATAAAATAAAAGAGGAGAACGAGTAACACTCCTTTTTATTAAATTCATTGGAATTATATTCGATTTTTTCTACTTAACTCGTCCTTTTTCCATCTCACTCCTACTCTTTTCTTTGGATCTGTGTGTCATCCATAGAATACCATACCAATCATATAATACCTCATAATTGTATGTATAAGTATAATATAACGAAGGAGGAATATATAGGTAAGACGATAGGGTTGGGTTATTTATAGAAAATAAAAAGTGGAAAAAGATGTAAATTTCCTGATCCAATAAAGAATCCTTTTTCAGATTTAGTATAGATAAAGGATCTTCCTATGTTATACTATTCAATTCTCGACGATGAATTTATTTGATAGATCATATATTGTTATTCATAATACTGATCCGATTCAGTATCATCAGGATGCAATTCATCCCCATGAATTTACAGGAATCCAATTTCTCATCTCTATGGGATTAGATCCCGAGTTATTGCGAAGTAAAAAAAAAATGAGATTATGGAAGTAAATATTCTCGCATTTATTGCTACTGCACTGTTCATTCTAGTTCCTACTGCTTTTTTACTTATCATCTACGTAAAAACAGTCAGTCAAAATGACTAATTTGATTGAAACTTGAATTATTAGTTCTTATCAATGATTGAAGAAAGGAATTCAAACTTCAAGTCTTAAACGAAATGATCTGGCTGGAATCATAAGTATCTGAGATAATAAGTATCTGAGATAGTATCTATCTAAGCCTAGCATAGTATGGTAGAAAGAATTATATATAATTCTTTCTACCATACTATCTACTATCTAGTATTGTATAGTTATATACTATTATATAGTATATATTATCATATTCATTATTTTCATAGAAAGTTGTATTGTATACGGATATAGACTTTTTCCTATAAAAAAAAGCCCATATCTAATATCTAGATCAATATACAATATGTATGTACGTGGATTAGATGTATATCTAAATAGTACATCAAAATAGCAGCCCAATTCTTTTTTTTTGGCTACATTTACCTGTGTGTATTTCGATCGATCCAAAATAATCGAAGGCCAACTGTTCTAATTCTTAACCTATTTTATAATTTATTTATATAGGATAGATCCTGAGATCCATCAAAAGAATCAATGGAGCAAGAATAATACGGGCGTATACTAATCTATTAGAAATTTCAAAATAAATAAAAAAAGAGAAAAGAAAACGAAACCAAAGAATCTTTTTCTTTTTTTAGATTTCCCACCACAAGAAGCTATTGCTTGATCCATTAACAGAAAACACGATCCGCGGAGTTCTATTCTATGATAATTTATTCAGATTTGTAAAAGGGAATAGGTTAATAGAGTAGACTCCTCTCCATTCCATTTTTTATGCTTAAGACATGAGATGTCTTAAGCATAAAAAATGGAATGGAGAGGAGTCTAAAAGAAAGGTGAAATACACGATACGTGAATCGTGCAACGAAAGAAGGATCTAATCTTCTTATGTGTAGAACCTCTTTTCTTTGGTTTGGACAACAACTAGTCACTTCCAATAGAAAGTATGTATTGCCATAATCTAATTAGATTAGCGGAACGACTTTATGTTCTCTTAGAACAGTAAAAGTCAAAAAAGAGGGAAACAAATAAAGAAAAAAATAAAAACCCATTTCTGGTTTTTGTTCATTGTAATATCCATAATTCTGGTAAGAACTGGTTTATTAAAATAGAATGTTTAGGAAGAATCCAATCCGGTTGAAAAAATTTTCCTATCATGCGTAGATTTGAGTTTCGAAATAGAACTATAGTAAAGTAATCATTCATTAGTAAAGTAATCATTCATTGTTTGATCGAATGGTTATTATTCATTATTGTATTTTATTATTCATTACTGTATTTCAGTATAATTTTGAAACAGAGACATTCTTAAAAAAGAAAAAGCTTCGCAAAACGCTCAATTAAACAATTCATACAATTAAATTAAAAAACTAGTAGTACCCCTCCCTAAAGTCCACTCCTTCCCCATACTACGAGTGAGAGGGAAAATGTAAAGACTACCATTAAAGCAGCCCAAGCGAGACTTACAATATCCATATGAATTATGTCTCCTATCTCTATGAAGGAATTATTTAATTATTGATCAATAATCATAGTGGAATTAATGGCGCAGAGTCAAAATATAATTCTGACTTAAAGCTATTAATATTAATGAACCAATCCAATGAATCTACTTGTAACAATATTCTAAGATTTCTGGTAGAATTTTGAAGTATAAGTATTAAGTACAGATATGATACACATACCTTTTCTTGAAAAATTAGATAGCAAAGGAATACTTCTATCCTAATGAAATGAAACATGTGGGAATACTAAGACCTATTGTTTGTTACCCTTTTTTTTCGACTTTTACTTTTACTCTATAATTTTACTTTTACTCTATAAAAATAAGAGTTGACCGACTATCCTGATTGAATGTTTGATTACTCAGAGACCCTCGTGAGTCTGGATACAAAGTTTCTTCAATCCTTTCCACAACTCTTAAATGGATTTCCCATCAGCCTATCCAATCTAATTCCATATGGAGTCAGTAGACACAATTTTAGTAATGGTAGTGAAAAATAATTAGGAATTCTTGATACTCTTTCGTACAATCTCTTCTTCAATCCTAGGAGAAAAATGGATTGTCTTTTAGGAACCTTTGGATACTTTCGACCTCTGATTTTCGTCGTTCTGAATCCCAGAATTGACTCTCACTATTTTTTTTTTAATAGTTTAATAGTGAGAGTCAATCATATTACTAAGTAAGACTCACTTCATCCCTATTTGTATCGGTTTGAGCCACACCCAAGGACCAAATTTTGAGAAAAAAAAAAAAACTATCGATAGGCTTATACTTCTCCGGCTCCGGGGACAAAATTCGTCGAATTAAATCAGTAAAATAAGAAATCCCCCGTTTTTTGTTGATCAGGCGACACCCAGATTTGAACTGGGGATAAAGGATTTGCAGTCCCCTGCCTTACCACTTGGCCATGTCGCCAAATCCGATCCAAATCTCAAAAAAAAATATAAAATAGGTAAAAAAAGAGTATTCATCCATATTCTTTTACTAAGATTCTATTACTAATTCTTTTATTTTTTTTTATCCAATCCAATTATTCTCTTTGATTGGTTATCACACCCCTTAAAAACTCCCCTTCTCTTTCCATTGAGAAGGTAAAAAATGGATTTTCGGTCACAGACTGAAAAATTTAGTGCAAATTGGAACCATTAACTATTTTTTTTTTGAATTAGTGAAAAGTTCTTCAATTTGTATCTCAAATTGTTGCCTTTCCTTACTGGCATAACAAATCAATTCAAATATAACAATATATATGATATGTGTATATGTAAACCCACACCCCAAAAACAAAAATTGTTACACATATACCGGGACGAGTCTTTTTTATGTACATATCCCATATCCTTATAGGGAATCGTCGTGCTTTTTTTTTCGTTTTCTATAATACAATAGAAAAAGTGGAAATTATGATATAGTGTGACCTGACTTCTGTTGCCACAAGCAAAATTGCTATAAAAAAAAGATGAGATGAGATATGTGGATAGCTATACCGGCATATACTTTACTTAGGAAATATTATTCCTATTACGCAATTCAATCATATTCCATAAATCCATATATTATATTATATATAGTAAAAATATTATATATAGTAAAAGTAAAATTATATTTATATATAGTAAAAGTAAAAAAATCCGAAATTTTTTTTTTCAACATGAAATAAAATTAACTTTAACTAAAGGGGAAACTATATTACTACTGGCTTTCTTTATCTCATTCATAGAGATTCGATTTCATTCTGAATCCATTTATTTTTTTGGTACCCAATCAATCTAATCGTATTATCATAATAATAGGTAGAAGTTGGATGAATTTTTATATTCTATATAAGACTCCATAAGTGTAAGTGACGGAATTATTCTGGGAATGCTTTATAAATTCATTTCCATTTGTACCTGTCGCAAATTCGAACTTGTCTTGCGTCGAAAATGCTCTTCATTCCTCTGTCTCATTTCCGTTCTCATACGTATGAAGTACATTTACGGGGTTGTCTAAAATTTCATGTGATTCAGTAAACAGAATATACATTCCATCATTGCGAAATCGATCCATATGGTTCGATAAATAGTGAGCTAATAATGGGATTTTTCGATAAAGGGGAAACTGAAAATTAAGATGCTCTGGAATGATGGAAATGAGGGAATGTCCACAATACCTGGATTTAGTCAGATCCAATTTGAGGGATTTTGTAGGTTTATTAATGAGGGCTTGACGGAAGAATTTCATAAGTTTCCGAAAATTGAAGACACAGATCAAGAAATTGAATTTAAATTATTTGTAGAAAGATATCAATTGGTGGAACCCTCGATAAACGAAAGAAATGCTGTGTATGAATCACTCACATATTCTTCTGAATTATATGTACCCGCGGGATTAATTTGGAAAACCGGTAGAGATATGCAAGAAGAAACCATTTTTATTGGAAACATTCCAATAATGAATTACCTGGGAACCTTTATAGTAAATGGAATATACAGAATTGTGATCAATCAAATATTGCAAAGTCCTGGTATTTACTACCGTTCAGAATTGGACCATAACGGAATTTCTGTCTATACCAGCACCATAATATCAGATTGGGGGGGGAGATCAGAATTAGAGATTGATAGAAAATCAAGGATATGGGCCCGTGTGAGTAGGAAACAAAAAATATCTATTCTAGTTCTATCGTCGGCTATGGGTTCGAATCTAAGAGAAATTATGGATAATGTTTGTTACCCTGAAATTTTTTTGTCTTTCCTTAATCTAAATGATAAGGAGAAAAAAAAGATTGGGTCAAAAGAAAGTGCTATTTTGGAATTTTATCAACAATTTGCTTGTGTAGGCGGGGATCCGATATTTTCTGAGTCCTTATGTAAGGAATTACAAAAGAAATTTTTTCAACAAAGATGTGAATTAGGAAGGATTGGTCGACGAAATATGAACCGTAGACTGAATCTTGATATACCTCAGAACAATACATTTTTGTTACCACGAGATGTATTGGCTGCTGTGGATCATTTGATCGGAATGAAATTTGGAATGGGTACACTTGATGATATGAATCACTTGAAAAATAAACGTATTCGTTCTATAGCGGACTTGTTACAGGATCAATTTGGACTGGCTCTTGTTCGTTTAGAAAACGCAGTTCGAGGAACTATATCTGGAGCAATTCGTCATAAATTGATACCGACTCCTCAAAATTTGGTAACTTCAACTTCATTAACAACCACTTATGAATCGTTTTTTGGCCTACATCCTTTATCTCAAGTTTTGGATCGAACTAATCCATTGACACAAATTGTTCATGGGCGAAAATTGAGTTATTTGGGTCCTGGAGGATTGACGGGTAAAACTGCTAGTTTTCGGATACGAGATATTCATCCTAGCCACTATGGACGTATTTGTCCAATTGATACGTCCGAAGGAATCAATGTTGGACTTATTGGATCCTTAGCCATTCATGTGAGGATTGGCCATTGGGGATCCATAAAGAGTCCGTTTTATGAAATATCTGAAAGATCAAAAAAGGAGGCACAGATAGTTTATTTATCACCAAATAGAGATGAATATTATAGGATAGCAGCTGGAAATTCTTTGGCCTTGAATCAGAGTATTCAGGAAGAACAGGTTGTTCCAGCTCGATACCGTCAAGAGTTCCTGACTATTGCATGGGAACAGATTCATCTTAGAAGTATTTTTCCCTTCCAATATTTTTCTATTGGAGCTTCTCTCATTCCTTTTATCGAGCATAATGATGCGAATCGGGCTTTAATGAGTTCTAATATGCAGCGCCAAGCAGTTCCGCTTTCTCAGTCCGAGAGGTGCATTGTTGGAACTGGACTGGAACGTCAAACGGCTTTAGATTCGGGGGTTTCCGCTATAGCCGAACACGAGGGAAAAATCATTTATACTGATCCTCACAAGATTATTTTTGCAAGTAATGGAGACACTACTACAAGTAACGGAGACACTACTATAAGTATTCCATTAGTTATCTGTCAACGTTCCAACAAAAATACTTGTATGCATCAAAAACCTCAGGTTTCGCGAGGTAAATGCATTAAAAAGGGACAAATTTTAGCGGACGGTGCGGCTACAGTTGGTGGGGAACTCACTTTAGGAAAAAACGTATTAGTAGCTTATATGCCATGGGAAGGTTACAATTTTGAAGACGCAGTACTGATTAGCGAACGTTTGGTATATGAAGATATTTATACTTCTTTTCACATCCGGAAATATGAAATTCAGACTCATATGACAAGCCAAGGACCTGAAAGAATCACTAGGGAAATACCACATCTAGAGGCTCATTTACTCCGCAATTTAGACAGAAATGGAGTTGTGATGCTGGGATCTTGGGTAGAAACAGGTGATATTTTAGTAGGAAAATTAAGGCCTCAGACGGCAAACGAATCCTCGTATGCTCCAGAGGATAGATTATTAAGAGCCATTCTCGGAATTCAGGTATCCACTGCAAAAGAAACTTCTCTAAAATTACCTATAGGCGGAAGAGGGCGCGTTATTGACGTGAGATGGATCCGGAAAAGGGGGGGTTCCAGTTATAATTTAGAAATGATTCGTGTATATATTTCACAGAAACGTGAAATCAAAGTAGGTGATAAAGTAGCTGGAAGACATGGGAATAAAGGTATCATTTCCAAAATTTTGCCTAGACAAGATATGCCTTATTTGCAAGATGGAACACCTGTTGATATGGTCTTCAACCCATTAGGAGTACCATCACGAATGAATGTGGGACAGATATTTGAATGTTCGCTCGGGTTAGCGGGAGATCTGTTAAAAAGACATTATAGAATAGCATCTTTTGATGAGAGATATGAGCAAGAGGCTTCGAGAAAGCTAGTGTTTTCTGAATTATATGAAGCCAGTAAGCAAACAAAAAATCCATGGGTATTTGAACCGGAATATCCGGGAAAAAGCAGAATATTTGATGGAAGAACAGGAAATCCTTTTGAACAACCTGTCTTAATAGGAAAGTCCTATATTTTAAAATTAATTCATCAAGTTGATGATAAAATCCATGGACGTTCTAGTGGACATTACGCACTTGTTACACAACAACCCCTTAGAGGAAGGGCAAAGCAAGGGGGACAACGAGTAGGAGAAATGGAAGTTTGGGCTTTAGAGGGATTTGGTGTTGCTCATATTTTACAAGAGATGCTTACTTATAAATCTGATCATATTAGAGCTCGTCAAGAAGTACTTGGTGCTACAATCATTGGAGGAAGAGTATCTAACCCAGAAG